ACGTGAATTGCTCAAACAGCCCCAATCCGCCCCTCTCACGGTCGAAGAGCAGGTAATGACTATCTATACCGGCACGAACGGTTATCTTGATTCATTAGAACTTGAGCAAGTAAGGAAATATCTTGTCGAATTACGTACTTATGTAAAAACGAATAAACCGGAGTTGCAAGAAATCATATCTTCTACCAAGACATTTACTGAGGAAGCAGAGGCCCTTTTAAAGGAAGCTATTCAAGAACAAATGGAACGCTTTCTACTTCAGGAACAAGCATAAAGAAATCGATCTCTCTTCGTTTTTTTTTATTCTTTTTTTATTAAAAAAAAATGCCGTTTTTCACATGGATATAGAAAAAAATATATGGAAATATATTGCGTCCAATAGGATTTGAACCTATACCAAAGGTTTAGAAGACCTATGTCCTATCCATTAGACTATGGACGCTTTTGATTCCTATTTTTTAGCATTTTTTTTTTTAAACTTAAAACTTCTTTTTTGTTTTGAAAAAACATATGTGAGATGAGACAATTTTTTTGAATTGTGTATTCAACTCAATGATGCATTAATGAATACATAATAGAGCGGGTAGCGGGAATCGAACCCGCATCGTTAGCTTGGAAGGCTAGGGGTTATAGTCGACGTTGATTTCTTCTTTTTAACGTCTCTAATTCAAAACCGAACATGAAACTTTGGTTTCATTCGGCTCCTTTATGGAAAAGAAAATGGGGAATTCCCAAATATTAAGTTTAAGTTAAGGTGGGAACGAAATTACAAAACAAAAGAGAATTCATTTCACCCATAACATCTATGTCAGCTTTTTGTATGAATGCATTTATTTAATTCAAAACAACTTACTTTCTAGATGATCCCTATAGAAAAAGTGATTCTAACAATCTTTCTAGTTACTTCGTTCTCTATTTCTAGTTGAGAGAATCCTAAGGAAAAGTATTTTGTTTCCGCCGAGCTAAAACAAAAAGAAATATGTTGATTGAAGCCTCTAGTAAACTAAAGTCATCATTTAATAGCTATTTTGCTTCTCTCTAGAAAAAATAGAAGATTTAGTTACGATTAGAAACCCTTTTTTATCTTCATCCATGGATCTTTTACTTATACTGATTCGATTGGAAGTATTGATCCAATTCAATTTCAATACAATTTTCTGTTTCGTAATTTCATAATCCAAAAATTCGACTTTTAATTGACTTTTGGATACAAATTACGAGAATGTATAATTTTCCTCAAACTTTTCATTGAGAGGGAAAGGATTAATTCCTTTTAAGAAATAAAGTTTTTGATCGGAATATTAATCAAACCGGCAGACCCCTTAACTATTAAAGGGTTATATAAAACGAATCACACTTTTACCACTAAACTATACCCGCTACAGTTGGATTATTGTATCCAAATAGAACTTTTGTCGAACATTCAAATTAGACGTAATTAAGACAGGATTATAAAAGAATCATGAAATTTGGAGTATTGGCATTTTTGTTGGAGGATTTGATGAGATTATGAAAAGATAGTTGAATAACTAAAAAATAGAAGAAATAGATAGAATAAATGGGGACGAAAAGATAAGAATAAATAGCGTGTTGGTTCTATTTTATTATTGTGCTTTTGTTTTAATAACAAGCATTTTTTTTTATCATTATCAAAATCAAATAAATAGTTTTCTTTAGTCTAGATTCTATGAATCCGTTAAAACAAAAAGGCCTGGCGAGGGACGGATTAGGCCAGGCCGTGGGAATCAAAAAGGCCCTTTCGGGTGAAGAAGTCTTTCTTTTTTCTTTTCTTTCTATATTTGAATATTCTCTATTTTCTATTGATATTCAGTCTTTTTGTTTGTATATATTCTATTATTTTTTATTTTAATAGAAAATAGATTTGAAATTGAATCTTTTAATGAATCCTTCGAATCTTTCTTACTTTATCTTTATCTAACGGGTTGGAATTTCAAATAAAACTTGTACTTAATGTTGTATTACACAATACAACTTGTCTATTTTGTATATATTATATATAGTTATATAAACCGTATTGTTATATAGATTCTATTTCGAATTTTGATAAATTATTTATTTAATATTTGACTATTCCTTTTTTCTTTTCAACGGGGAGAGATGGCTGAGTGGACGAAAGCGTCGGATTGCTAATCCGTTGTACGAGTCATTCGTACCGAGGGTTCGAATCCCTCTCTTTCCGTTTCCTTTGATAGCGGAATCTTACTATTTGATTTCTGTTTTAAAGTTCTTAAATCTTTTTTATTTTTTTTTTTCAAAATATAACTAAAAAAAATTACAAATCTAGAATAGCATTCTAATAAGTTTTAATTCGAAAATAGATTTCGTCTATATAGAATAGAATTCGAAAAAAATAGATGAAAATAAAGAAAAGAACTCCTTTTATTCTTCGCGTCCAGGATTACGTCCCGGATCATTAGATAGGAATCCGAAAATGAAGAGAGAAACAAAGAATATTACTACTGTGTAAACAAAGAGTTTGAGAGTAAGCATTACACAATCTCCAAGATCATTTTTTTTGTAAAAAGAGAATAGATTCTCTATTTTTATACCATATATCCCATAATTAATTTGAATTTGATTTGACGTCTAAACCCGAAAAAGTTTTTCAAAATCGAAAACAATTTTTGTAATTGTAAAAAATCAATAAAAAAATGAAGTTAGTAATATCTTATATATTATTATCTTACTTATCCATAATTTTCTTATACCTACTTGTTGATTTTATGGAGGATCAAACTTTTTCATTTACGAAAAAGAGTTATAATCGGAAAACGAAGCAATATGAATTGTGTTGATTCAAAAATTTGAACGTTTTAATCAAGAGTTCATATGGCAAGACTTATCCGATTTTATCAATTATTTAGTATTAGAATATTAGAATCATTTTTCTCGAAAAAAGACTTCATTGTTCTAGGACACGATGAAAGAGCTCATCGAAAACTTACAGCAGCTTGCCAAACAAAGGCTAATAGAAAAAAAAGTAAAGGTATAACTGGCATAAAATCTACGATTGGACTCAAAAAAGCGTAAGCCTCAGGTAATTTGGCGAATAAAAAACTACTCGAATAAAGGGCAGAATTAAGACACATCAAACTAAAGATATTAAGCATAACAGACATTTTTTTTTTATTGCATTTTGATTGAGTTATTGATAGAAAGAAAAAATGAAGAAAAAGGGCCTTCTTTTTTTTTTTGAACTTACTCACTCAATCAAAAAACCTTCTACTCTCTGTCGAGAATAGAAGAAATTCTACTTTCATACAATATCTTAATGGAATTCTATGTAATGATCAATAAATTCATTTGAATTCTATACCTACACGTATCAAAATACTAACAACGGAATCGAATCCATTTTTTAGCTATTTGGGCTGGAATTGACGAACAATTAATAACAATATTAGTGTTTAGTAGTGTAGAATAGAAATATAAGTGGGGCGTGGCCAAGTGGTAAGGCATCGGGTTTTGGTCCCGCTATTCGGAGGTTCGAATCCTTCCGTCCCAGAGCCAGAGCATATGTAATTTAAGATTGCATTTTTCGGTTTCGAAAGTTTTAATAGTGGAGAGAATTGGATTCTTTCTGTTAATGATTGATTTTAATAAAAATGAATCTTTTTTTTCCCATTTCATCAAATGAAAGGAAGATAAGTGTTCAAATCACACACGGATACAAGTGAATTCGTTGGAGATTTAGGCAAGATGGGGTTATAGATTACATACATTGATTTGAATTCCAAAAAAAGAGTGCCCTTAAGCATATATACATCCCCAATATATTTCTATATAATATAGAAAGAGGGTAGTTCTTTTTTTATTCATCCCGGCAAAGAACGTTGATTTTCCAACCTATTATTAAATTTTGATTTATTTTTTTGATTCTTCATTTATTAAATTAAATTAATGGTCGAGCTCAAAAAGAAACATGGATTTGTATTTCTTAGGGATATTTCCTTTCTTTTATTGTAAAAAAAGAAGCATTGCATTACTCAAAATATCTTATAATAACTTAAGATATATTCCATACCCATGTATTGGCTGTTCTGACTGAACCAATGACTATTCATGATTTCATAATTGAATTAACCGCATACCGGTTCCAAATTTGGGGAATGTTATGGTAAAACTTCGTTTGAAACGATGTGGTAGAAAGCAACGTGCGACTTGAAGGACATGATCCGTTGTGGATTCTTAGTATCCATCATTCTCTAATAAAGGATGCTCTTGACTCGACATCCTTTGTTCTCTTCCACTCGAACCTGCATTGTATTTTTTGTTGGGGTTGGAATGAAACTAGTACATGATGGAGCTCGAGGAATAAAGTATTGAGCTATTTCTCAAGGAAAAAGAGAAGGGTCTAGGGTTAGTGTCAATCAATAAGTCGGACCAACTTCGTAAGTATATCTTTGACAGAAAAATCGAAAGGATAAAAAAAAGTTTCAAATCCCAAAGGAAAATTGTTTATTGGAATTGCTAAAACCTTTTCGATAATATGATAATTATATATATCGTCGGGAATCTGACGTCCGTATGATTCTATTCTTTGATAGAACGAAATAACAAAAAGGGCATGTTGCTGCCATTTTTGAAAGTATTCCTAATCAACGAAGTAATGTCTAAACCCAATGATTCAAAAAAAAAAGATAAAGATTTCCGGAACAAGGAAATACCTTTTTAATTGTTAATTGTCATAACACTTGGATTTGGATCAGAATTTCGAATTCAAATCGATTCTAAATGAGACAAAAGGGTATTTGAGACTGCTCAATAAATGAAATGCCAGATTTTCGTTTGAGCTATTCAACTTGAGTTATGAGTATACAAATGATTTTTTTTAGGAAATAAAGAAATGAAAAGGACTTAATTCTTAGTCTAATTCATTTGATGATTTTATGGGCTTATTTGATTGGGCATTCTAATTTATATATACCTAACTTTGAATCATTTTTCTCGAGCCGTACGAGGAAAAAACCTCCTATACGTTTCCAAGGGGGGTGTTGTTGATCTAATCTATCCCAATGAGCCGTCTATCGAATCGTTGCAATTGATGTTCGGTGCCGAAGAGAAGGAAGAGATTTGCAGAAAGTGGGTTTTTATGATCCGATAAAAAGTCAAACTTATTTAAATGTTCCTCTTATTCTAGAGTTTCTTGAAAAAGGTGCTCAACCGACAGAAACTGTTTATGATATTTTAAAGAGGGCGGAGATTTTTAAAGAATTTCGGCTTAATCAAACGAAGTTCAATTAATCAAATAAAAAACAAAGATAATGCGGTTGTAGTTTGGTAGAACTTTTTTTCTTCTTTTTCTATTCTTGTAGATTTCTTATGTAGTGCCAATCCAACACAAAAATTTTCTTATATTATTATTATATATTTGACTTTTTCAACTTCGATTTCCAAATATATTATATATTGTATATATCGTATTTCTATTTATAATATTCGAATAATTCGATTAAAGAAAATCTTTATCCTAATCATATATTTAAATTAAATAAAAATAATATTAAATAAATAAAGAAATTCAAAAATATTAATATTTGTATTTTTTTCTATTTATATTGACAAGAGTATATTGAACAAATATAATTCAATTTTGAAGTCAAAAAAAGTAGAAAAAATGAAATGGTTTATTTCGGTCTTAGGCCCCAAAAATAGGTTTTTTATTCAAGGGTGTGTTGGATTTTTTGCAATATAGAATTTGGATCCAAAAAATGGATAATAATATTTGGTCTAGAAATGTATTTTCTCTAAGAAATTTTTTGATTGTCATCTGATCTGTTTGCTTTTATGTTCGGAATCGATTCGAAAACTTTGTTTGGATTTCTTGTTAATTCGAAGTTTTGATTCCATTCCATTTTTTTTATCTCGATTGTATCTACATAACATATCGATTTCTTTTTCGGGTTGCTAACTCAATGGTAGAGTACTCGGCTTTTAAGTGCGGCTAGAATCTTTTACATATTTGGATGAAGCAAGGAATTCGTCTACATCATCGGTAGAGTTTATAAGACCACGACTGATCCTGAAAGGAAATGAATGGAAAAAAGAGCATGTCGTATCAATACAAAATTCGGAGAATATTTCATTCTTACCAAATTGGTATACAATTCTATTTGAATTCTTGCAAGGAAACGAAATGAATTCAAAGTTGGGTCGATTGAATAAATGGATCGAACCTTATGGTTCAAATTCTGAGGAAAGAAAGAACAACGAGTTTATTTTCATAATTTGAATGATTTCCCGGTCTAATTAGACGTTAAAATAAATTAGTAACTGATGCGGGAAAGGATTCTCCCACGAGTGGATGCTTTGTTTTTTATAGCGAATCCTAATTATTCGATTATCCATTATACATAAGGGGATAGCAATAAATGTGTAGAAGAAAGAGTATATTGATAAAAACTTTAGTCTAAATTCCAAAATCAAAAGAGCGATTAGGTTTAAAAAATAAAGGATTTCTAACCATCTTATTTTTTTTCTTATAACAAAATAAAAAACCAATTAGATGCAACAAAAATAGAGAGTCTGCTGATGAATTTACCCATCTCCGAGGTATCTATTATTTCATAATAAAATATCTTGTTTTGACTGTATCGCACTATGTATTATTTGATAACCCAAGAAACCCGCTATTTTTACTTTTGTTTTCGGGATAAATTGAAATGGAAGAATTCCAAGGACATATACAACTAGATAAGTCTTGGAAACATAACTTTTTCTATCCACTTATCTTTCAGGAATATATTTATGCATTTGCATATGATCATAGTTTAAATAAAGCGATTTTGTTGGAAAATTCGGGTGACAAGAAATACAGTTTACTAATTGTAAAACGTTTAATTACTCGAATGTATCAACAGAATCATTTGATTCTTTCTGCTAATGATTCGAGCCAAAATGATATTTTTGGGTACAAGCACAAAACGAATTTGTATTCGCAAATGATGACAGAAGGGTTTGCTGTCATTGTAGAAATTCCATTTTCCCCGTTATTAATATCTTCCCGCGGGGAAAAAGAAGAAAAAGAAAAAAAAGAAATAGTAAAATCTCATAATTTGCGATCTATTCATTCAATATTTCCTTTTTTAGAGGACAAATTCTTCCATTTCAATTATGTGTTAGATATATTAATAACTTACCCTGCCCATCTAGAAATCTTGGTTCAAACTCTTCGCTACTGGTTGAAAGATGCCTCTTCTTTGCATTTAGTAAGATTTTTTCTTTATGAGTCTCGTAATTTAAATAGTCTTATTATTCCAAAGGAATTCATTTCCTTTTTGAAAAAAAGGAATCAAAGATTATTCTTGTTCCTATATAATTTCCATGTATGCGAATACGAATCCTTTTTTGTTTTTCTCCGCAACCAATCCTCTTATTTACGATCAACCTCTTTTGGAACCCTTATTGAACGAATTTTTTTCTACGGAAAACTAAAATATCTAGTAAAAGTTTTTACTAAGGATTTTGGGGTTATCCTAT